TAGAAAGAGTACGGTGCTTTGTCTGGACTTCAAACTTTAGCTTTAACCATGTTAATGGTCCCACATTGTTGGTTTGTTTCATAGAGAATCCAAATAGATTTACCAACAAATCACGAAATGCTATGGTTCTTAAATATGATTTGAAATTGATTCAGAAGTAATTCGCGGAATCATGCACCCTTTTCCCTTTGGTCCTTAGTTATAACGAAAAAAGGGTGCAGCTGGTTGGGTCCAGCCTATTCTTGAAATAAACAACTCGCACACACTCCCTTTCCAAAAAAGATCAATACACCAATCACTACACTTAGATTTATTGGATTTGTTGCTAAAATATCGGTATTAAACCCGAAACTCCCGGCGAATGGCCAGTGAACCAAAGAAACGAAAGAATCGGTTACATTTTTCATATGATCTCCTCTTTTAGATAGACTAAAAAAAAAAAGAACGCAGTTCGTTTTTTTTTCTACATAATTAGATAATATTTATATATATATATATATTTTTTAATTTATTTGTCTTTTTTTTAGTAATTTGCCTATTTCGACACAGAGTCAAAAATTAGATTTCGAAATCCTTTCTTTGAATTGGCAATTGGAGATTTCCGCTAAGAAGGATAGTTTTTAGTATTAGGGACCGAGACTTCTGTCAATTGCAAAACCCCTACATCCCTTAAAAAGGGGGTTTCCTTTAGACTAAGAAAGGGAAAGAAAAAAGCGAATTGGTATGCTTATTTTCTATTTTAATTCCTCATCCTCAAATCATTCCTTGCAATAGAATTCAAAAAAGACCAAAACACAGATATACTAAATACGAGAAAAAAAAAAGAAGTCAATTTCCTTTCCTATTTATAGGATTAAACAAAAGGATTCGCAAATAAAAGCGCTAATGCTACAACCAGTCCATAAATTGTTAAGGCTTCCATAAAAGCCAGACTAAGCAATAAAGTACCTCGTATTTTTCCCTCCGCCTCGGGTTGTCTCGCAATCCCCTCTACTGCTTGGCCCGCAGCAGTACCTTGACCAACTCCAGGTCCAATAGAAGCAAGCCCAACAGCCAACCCAGCGGCAATAACGGAAGCGGCAGAAATCAGTGGATTCATGATAAGTTCCTCGCACTAAAATAAAGAAAAACTAAAGAAATCGTTAATGATACAATCGTCCAATTCCAATGAATTATGACTTAATTATTCCGTCACTCAAAACTATTTCGATATCTCTTTTTTAGTTCCGATCCACGGGCCCAACACAGGATTTTTGTGAATCCATACGACTTTTTCTTTTATTCCTTCATTTCTTTTTTTCGGGATCCTTTTTTGAATTATTCGTTCGTTTTCTTTATTTGATCTCTTTATTTTTATTGATTCAATTCCCAGTCAAAGCAAAAACGAAATAGAACAATTTCTATTGGAATCCTTATCGAAATTCACAATAGTCACAAGAGTGGGGTGGATTCGATATATCTTTAGTTCATATAGAACTAGCAATATCTAATATCCCATATACACGTCTTTCTTCCATAACGTAAACCAACTATTCATATCTTAGATTCAAAGTATTATTCGGCTCTTAAAATCAATCGTATTCTAGAACCCCTTTTCCAGAAATCCACAAGAGTTGGAATTTGATTCCATATACCTAAATATGTCCCCCTCGCCCAATCACCCCGTTTTTTATGAATCTCTTTTTTTTAGAATTTTTTCTATTCCTTTTATTTATCATTATCCAACATGGCTACAATCGAAATAGACGAATTCATTGGGGCGAATCATTGAATAGAACTAAATCTAAGTATTTGATTGAGATACGGCCATGCAATTTCTTATTTATTCTATTTTATTTTTTTTTTCAATCGTTGAATTGAAGAATTGACTAAAATCAACTAAAAGGGGAATTTTTTTAGAAAGCACCGTTCTTTTCGTTTTTTTAATCACCTGCCTCTTATTGTTATACTATAAAAATTTTTATTCATTGCTATTTGCTATTGTAATTGAATGAACAAAAATGAACAAAACAATATAAAGAGAATATTAGTTGGTGGGGGGTATGATAGAATCAGGCCAAAGAGGAATTTTAGAAAAGAGATCGAAAGGATCTTTTTCTAAAATTTCCCAATATCGTAATTTTCGTTTATACGGCTCTTGGTCGTATATTCTGGATTTGTAGATTTATGTTTGTATATGTATGTTTCCTAAGTCCATTATCTTGAGTTACGCATAGATTGCCTTGTTCTAAGCTACAAAAAAAGACAATTTCGAAAACGAGTCAATGATGTCCCTCCATAGATTCGCCTATATAAGCCGCAGCTAAAGTTGAAAAAATAAGAGCTTGAATACCGCTTGTAAATAATCCAAGGAACATGACAGGTATAGGAACCAATAAAGGGACTAAAGAAACAAGAACAACAACTACTAATTCATCGGCTAATATATTTCCGAAAAGTCGAAAACTAAGCGATAAGGGTTTTGTGAAATCTTCTAAAATGTTAATGGGTAAAAGAATTGGAGTCGGTTGAATGTATTTACTGAAATAACCTAATCCCTTTTTGGAAAGACCTGCATAGAAGTATGCTATTGACGTGAGCAAAGCTAAAGCAACGGTAGTATTTATATCATTCGTGGGTGCGGCTAACTCCCCATGAGGTAACTCTATGATTTTCCAAGGTAAAAGAGCACCTGACCAATTCGAAACAAAAATAAAAAGAAACATAGTTCCAATAAAGGGAACCCATGGGCCATATTCTTCTCCAATCTGAGTTTTGCTCACGTCTCGAATGAATTCAAGGACATATTCGAAGAAATTTTGACCGGCAGTCGGAACGGTTTGTGGATTCCGAACGGCTATAAAGGCTGAACCTAATAAGATAGCAATTACAACCCAAGAAGTAATAAGAACTTGGGCATGGACTTGGAACCCGCCTATTTGCCAATAGAAATGTTGGCCTACTTCGACACCGGATATATCGTATAACCCCTTTAGTGTGTTGATGGAACATGATAGAACATTCATATTGCCCTCTGACCGAAATCGAAATTCAAAAGGAATTATTTTGATTCAACCAGCTTCTTTTCGACTTGTCTACTTGAATTGTATATTTTGAATATCCGCTAATTACATAATATCCACCAGTTTTTGTTTCTTTTCTTTTGTGCGATTCAGGAATAGTACCCAAGCCATAAATCCACGGAGTTACCAAAATCATTTATTTGTCTTATTATTAATCAACGATTTCGTATATAGCTAGAGCGACCCTCACAAATTGCGAATACTAATTTGTTAAGAATTAATCGGATTGACGCTATAGCGTCATCGTTTGCTGGAATGGAAATATCTGCGAGATCTGGGTCACAATTTGTATCGATTAAACAAATTGTTGGAATTCCCAAAGTGATACATTCTCGAAGAGCCCTATATTCTTCATGCTGATCAATGATGATTACAATATCGGGTACCCTCGTCATATATTTAATCCCACCCAGATACGTTTGCAGACGTGATAATTGTCTTTTCAAAATAGCGGCATCCCTTTTGGGAAGACTGTCAAGTCTCCCCCTTTTTTGTTCCGTTCTCAAATCCCTGAACTTGTGAAGTCTCGTTTCTGTAGTGGACCAATTCGTTAACATACCACCGAGCCATTTTTTATTAACATAATGACACCTAGTCTTTAGTGCAGCTCGGGTGACTGAATCAGCAGCTTTATTTTTAGTACCAACAATTAAGAATAGTTTTCCCCCACTTGCTGCATCAAAAACCAAATCACAAGCTTCTGATAAAAAACGAGCAGTTCGAGTAAGATTTGTAATATGAATACCTTTGTGTTTTGCAGATATATAAGGTGCCATTCTAGGATTCCATTTCCGAGTACCATGACCAAAATGAATTCCTGCTTCCATCATCTCTTCCAAACAGATGTTCCAATATCTTCTTGCCATTTCTCCCCCACCTCCTCTTTTTTTTAAGAGACGAGGCGCCCTGAAATAAATAATTGTTCCGAGGGAACCTTCTCTTCTACCAGAGATTGACCGTTGATACACGACCCAGGCCATTCATTACTTCCTATTCATTATTATCCCTTTTTTCTTACCATTAAGAAATAAAACGATCACAAATAGTTAAAAGAATACATTCCTAGGACTTATTAAACCCTCTAAGCGATTACTCTGATGTATCATGGAAAGTCGTTGAAATGCAAGAGTCAAATAATTGTCTGTGGTGTAAGAAAATATCTCTCATTTCCCCCCCGAATAAATTCCCTGTTTGTTTTTGTCTTTCCAAAAGAATGGTGTTATGCTGCCTTGAACAGTGCACTAATCCTTTGAATCCGGTACCCACGGGTATTATCCCCCCCAGAATAACGTTTTCCTTCAGTCCTTTCAACCAATCGATACGACCTCGGAGAGCTGCTTTTGCTAAAACGCGTGTGGTTTCTTGAAAACTTGCTTCGGATATAAAACTTTGAGTATTCAGAGATGCTCTCGTTATTCCCAATAAGATAGCTCGATAACAGATCACTTCTTCCAAAGCGCGCCCCGTTCGTTCCGCTCGTAACAATCCAATCAGTTCGCCGGGTAAAAAAAGATTCGACATTCCATCTTCTGAAACCAAGACTTTTGATGTTATTTGACGTACAATAATTTCTATATGCCTATTATGAATCTGCACCCCCTGCGATCGATAAACCCTTTGGATCTTATTAACCAAAGAGATACGACTTTGCACTATAGTTAGCTCAGCACCAATCAAGAATCCCCAAGGAATCCCAAGAATTCTTGTTATACGCCCGTTCCAACCCTCAACTCTCTTTTCTAGGTTCATCGATATTGAATCAAGCGAACGCACTTCTAACACTTGTTCTACTTTTGGAAGACCCTGCGTTATATCACCGGATCTCGATTTTTCATATATAAATGTAACTAATGTATCCCCTTCGTAAAGGATTTCCCCATAATGCCCATGAACAGTTGCTCCAGGAGTAGCCAAATAAGGCTTAGCTGATCGTATTATTACAGAGTTAACTTTAACAATTAAAACTTGACCCGATTTTAGGTGTGGTCCGCTTTTGGTTATACATAAATTTTCACAAAGAAACTGCCCAAGACTAATTCTCGGGGACATTTCCTCACAATAATTATGATGGAAAAAATACCAATTCAAATTAAATGGATTCAAAATGATCTTACTGTCTGTATCAGGATTATAAATTTCCCCCTTTTCATCCATTAAATAATAGTTAAGTACTTGACAAGGCTGTTTTAAATTGTCAAGTTTCAAATATTTAGTTACCGAATGATGATTATGAGTTATTAAATAGTAAAATGAATAAAAATTCGTAATTTGAAGAACTGTTCCTAAAGGTCCCAACGAATTCCTAATTGGAGTTAGAGAATCCTTTTGAATTGGAATTGATTGTTTTATCGCATTGGGATATTTTACATCGTTCAATAGACCCATTCGAAAATAATTAGATGATGACAAAATTATCAAAGATTGGCATTCCTTATTTCTATTCAACAACGTACGAACAGTTCCTTGATTTTGGCTAAGTGATTGTTCAACCCCCGCCTTGCCAAAAACGGAATAAAACGGATTGCTATTGGTGCGAACAGAACCTTTATTAGAGATCAATCCTGAACCTGACGGATGATTCCTTTTTCTGATATATGAAATTTGGGATTTTACTAAGTTGATTCTTAAGAAATCGCGCATCAGACCATTTGTACGTACTTCAACAAAGGAAGTACAAACCTCTTCGACAGAAGAACTCTTTTTGTCTTGGTCCCAATTCAACACTAAACACGTCCGAACTAATTGAATACTTGTATCAGGAATTCCCCGAGCAGCTTTGCCGTCCCCATAAAGGACATAATTGACAACTCTAAATTGCATATTATCCTTTTCCCGCAGGAGATCCTGGGGGAAGAGTGTTTCTAAATTTATACCGTCCGCTATTTCATATGTGACTACGGGTCGAACCAAAACAAAATACTTTTTTTTGGTAGGTGTGATCCGTTGAACATAGATCCATTTTTTCAATTTTTTTGATTCCTTAGTGGCTTCCTTAAGTTCTTTTTTTTCCCTGTCTGGCGGTATCAAGATACCACTGTGTCGGGATATCTTATCTATCTCTCCGGGAAAATGGATATCTCCCGAAAATATTTTTAGTTCAACCCCCCCCTTTTTTCTATCCATTCGGACCAATCCGCCCACTCGGCTTCTTATATTTAAAGTGATTCGTGTATCTACTCCAATGATACTATTATTCCGTACCATTAGGTAAGAAGATTCGGGAAAAATATGCACTTCTTCGGGAATGAAAAAAAGGCGATCTATTTCCATTTGGTATTTTGTCTTAATTTTTTTGAGTCCTCGATACTCAATCAAGTCCTCTTTTTTGACGATTGAATGCGCCCCCAGAGTCCCATATTTAGTAATTCCGGAACTCTTTCTTCTGTATCGAGGATCGTCGAAATAAGCAAGAATACTATTTCGACGGAAAATACCCCCTATGGGTATTTCAATCGAGATACCTGAATGGGGCATTAGCTCTTTCTCTTGTTCTTGAATCGAGTGGAATGGAATAAGAAATCGATTTCTTTGCCTTTTTGCCAATAAATCTGAATTCGCGTGGAGAATTGCGGGATGTATGAGATTACAATGACCAGTACCTATGATTCTATTAAATCCCGAATAATCAGACATCTCACGAATTCCAACTTCCTTTTTAGCAGAAAAATCAGAACGAAATAATTTGTGTCTCGCTTGATCATTATTCACCGAGAGCGAGAGGCTAGAAATCTCTCTTCGTTCGACATAAAGAGAAAGAGAATGAATATTCATTTGATCTTGATCCCTGTAGAGTGAAAAAGCAACTACATTAGATCTGCATGAACCCCCCGATAATATCCACAAATGACTTGTTTTTGGCAAGAGGTGTACATTACTATATGTAAATTCGGTTACATGGTACACATCAGTACTCCAGTGCATTTCTCCCTCTGAATCAGAATAGATATGTTTTCGAACCCTCTCTTTAAAATTCAAAGTGTATGCTCCTGCCCGAATCTCAGCAATCACTTGTTCCGATTCGACATATTGATTATTTTGAACTAAAAGAAAACTTTTTGGTGGAATAGTCACATTATGCATAATATCTTTACTCTCAATAATTACATCCAAATCGATCGAACATAGAAAAGCAGGATGCCCGTGACGTGTGCGCGTGGGATGAACCAAATCCTCCTTGAATTTTATTTTCCCATTACAAAGGGCTCGTACATGTTCTGCAGTGCCCCCTGTAAATACGCCACCGGTATGAAAAGTTCTTAATGTTAGTTGAGTCCCCGGTTCCCCAATAGATTGACCCGAAATAATACCGACGGCTTCCCCCAATTCAACCAGGTCACCATGAGTCGGACTCCGACCATAGCATAATCGACAGATCCAAGATGTACTCCTACAAGTAAAGGGGGTTCGAATAGATATTGCTTGTGTTCGAAAGGTTCTG